CTTTTGCTTCTCTATCCGAATTTTCGTTCTTTATCATAAAAGTTCTCCCCCGCCAATGAATGATAAGTGCCTAGGTGAAGTATAGTATAAGATAAGTCAGAAAAGTCTAAGTCTTATGAAAAAGAAAATCAAGAAACCTCTACTCTGACTATTGGGTTCAGGTGCTTTTTGCTTCTAAGATATAAGATCAGGCTTTTCGCATGAATACTTAGTAGAACGACTAACGACGAGATTTCTTATCGTTTCTTGCGTGTCTCACGAAAGTGAGAGTAGGTGCAAATTCTCCCAATTTGTGACCGACCATACGATCTGTGATATAAATAGGTAAATGTTCCTTTCCATTATGAATAGCGATTGTATGGCCAATCATTGTGGGTATAATGGTAGATGCCCGAGACCAAGTCACTATGATTTCTTTCTCCTCCCTCCTGTTGAGTTTTTCAATTCTTCCCGATAAATGATTAGCTACAAAAGGATTTTTTTTGAGTGAACGTGTCACGGCTGATTACTCCTTTTTTTACATTTTTGAAATGGGCATTACTATGTCCAATATCTCGATCTGAATCTGAAGTATAATGATGAATGGAAAAAAGAGAAAATCCTTTAGCTAGATAAGGGAAGGGGCGGATGTAGCCAAGTGGATCAAGGCAGTGGATTGTGAATCCACCATGCGCGGGTTCAATTCCCGTCGTTCGCCCATCATATTATTTCCAATTCCAAAAATTCGATTTTCAATGTTCCTATTTACGGCGACGAAGAATAAAACTATCACTATATTTGTTCCTTTTCCTACTTCTTCTTCCAAGCGCAGGATAACCCCAAGGGGTTGTGGGTTTTTTTCTACCAATTGGGGCTCTCCCTTCACCGCCCCCATGGGGATGGTCTACAGGGTTCATAACTACTCCTCTTACTACAGGACGCTTACCTAGCCAACACTTAGATCCGGCTCTACCCAAACTCTTTTGGTTCACCCCAACATTACCCACTTGTCCGACTGTTGCTAAGCAGTTTTTGGATATCAAACGGACCTCCCCAGATGGTAATCTTAATGTGGCCGATTTACCCTCTTTTGCAATCAGTTTCGCTACAGCGCCTGCTGCTCTAGCTAATTGTCCACCCTTTCCAAGTGTGATTTCTATGTTATGTATGGCCGTGCCTAAGGGCATATCGGTTGAAGTAGATTCTTCTTTTTTATCAATCAAAACCCCTTCCCAAACTGTACAAGCTTCTTCCAAAGCATACGGCTTTCTAGATGTATATGATGATATCTAGACAGATGGATCTTATATGAATCGTATGATGAAGTACCACATGAGTGGATATATAGGAATCCAAATCTGCCGAATCACTTATGTTATGATCTTCTACATCCTAGGTCTCCCCGTTCCGTCATCTGGCTTATGTTCTTCATGTAGCATTCAGACCGGATGACTCTATGAAATTACGTCGATACTTGCACATATTACGGGTAACGTAGGAGACATCTCTATTTTTCCCCGGGGGGTCTTTCTAATTACCACTGCTTAGCTTTCAATTCGCCTCTGACCATCAAATGAAATGTGAATAACCCGTCCTCCTCTCTTTGAAACAAGGGGCGCTTCCGGTTCTGTGCGCGCTTCAAACAATTTTGTCTTCTCCATATTACCATATCTCTAGAGTCAATAATCTTCTATGAGGAACTACTGAACTCAATCACTTGCTGCCGTTACTCAACAGTTTTCTGTTGAGGTCTATCCCGTAGAGGTACTCCAATTGGATCAGTGATCGATTTCTAGGTTTCGTCGTAAACCTAATTGGTTACTTCCAATTACGTAAATCAATAGTTCAAACCGCACTCAAAGGTAGGGCATTTCCCATTGATATAGGAACTTCTGTACCAGAAACAATGGTATCTCCAATTATAGCCCCTCTGGGATGTAAAATATATCTCTTCTCACCATCCCCATAGTGTATGAGACAAATGTATGCATTTCGATTAGGGTCATATTCTATGGTTACGATTCTACCAGATATCCCTTTTTCATTCCGTCGAAAGTCGATTTTACGGTATAGACGCTTATGACCTCCCCCTCTATGCCCTGCGGTAATGATCCCTCTGGCATTACGACCTTTACCACAACGATGCTGTCCATAGATCAAATTCTTTCGTGGATTGGATTTCACTTGACTGTCTACGGCTCCATTGCGTGTGCTCGGGGTAGAAGTTTTGTATAAATGTATTGCCGTGTTATTAAGTCTTTTGCTTTAAGTTCTTTTCTCTATAAGAGGTGGAATAGAATAACCCGGTTGAAGCGTAATGATCATACGTCTGTAATGCATTGTATGTCCCATAATAGGTCCCATCCTTTTACCCTTTCCCGGGAGTCGATGACTATTCATAGCTCTTACCTTGACACCAAAGAAGAGTTCGACCCAATGCTTTATTTCTGTCCTAGTTGATCCTGATTCGACATTAGAAGTATATTGATTGTTCCCCAATAACCGAATACTTTTTTCTGTAAATACTGCATATTTGATTCCATCCATAAATCCATTTTCTTCCCTATGAGTTCCAGTATCGATAAGAATTATAGTTCTTACTGTTCATATGTTATGGTATGAATATACCATACCAATTCGCTATGTATGGATGATGAGATTCCATTGATACAGAGCCAATTCCAATAGACTTATTGAATGTTCCCATTGGCGTGCATCCAGCAGGAATTGAACCTACGAATTTGCCAATTATGAGTTGGGCGCTTTAACCATTCAGCCATGGATGCTTAACAGGGATCATCGTACATCGTGAATAACCAAATTCCAATTGAAATGAAATCTTTAGGAGGAATCAATGAAACGACATCAATTCAAATCCTGGATATTCGAATTGAGAGAGATATTGAGAGAGATCAAGAATTCTCACTATTTCTTAGATTCATGGATCAAATTCGATTCAGTGGGATCTTTCACTCACATTTTTTTCCACCAAGAACGTTTTATGAAACTCTTTGACCCCCGAATTTGGAGTATCCTACTTTCACGTGATTCACAGGGTGCAACAAGCAATCGATATTTCACGATCAAAGGTGTAGTACTGCTTGTAGTAGTGGTCCTTATATCTCGTATTAACAATCGAAAGATGGTCGAAAGAAAAAATCTCTATTTGATGGGGCTTCTTCCTATACCTATGAATTCCATTGGACCCAGAAAGGAGACATTGGAAGAATCTTTTTGGTCTTCCAATATAAATAGGTTGATTGTTTCGCTCCTGTATCTTCCAAAAGGGAAAAAGATTTCTGAGAGTTGTTTCATGGATCCGCAAGAGAGTACTTGGGTTATCCCAATAAAGAAAAAGCGTATCATGCCTGAATCTAACCGGGGTTCGCGGTGGTGGAGGAACCGGATCGGAAAAAATAGGGATTCTAGTTGTCAGATATCTAAGGAAACCGTAGCTGGAATTGAGATCTCATTCAAAGAGAAAGATAGCAAATATCTGGAGTTTCTTTTTTTATCCTATACGGATGATCCGATCCGCAAGGACCATGATTGGGAATTTTTTGATCGTCTTTCTCCGAGGAAGAAACGAAACATAATCAACTTGAATTCGGGACAGCTATTCAAAATCTTAGGGAAAGACTTGATTTGTTATCTCATGTCTGCTTTTCGTGAAAAAAGACCAATTCAGGGGGAGAGTTTCTTCAAACAACAAGGAGCTGGGGCAACTATGCAATCCAATGATATTGAGCATGTTTCCCATCTCTTCTCGAGAAACAAGTGGGGTATTTCTTTGCAAAATTGTGCTCAATTTCATATGTGGCAATTCCGCCAAGATCTCTTCGTTAGTTGGGGGAAGAATCAGCACGAATCGGATTTTTGGAGGAACGTCTCGAGAGAGAATTGGATTTGGTTAGACAATGTGTGGTTGGTAAACAAGGATCGGTTTTTTAGCAAGGTACGGAATGTATTGTCAAATATTCAATATGATTCCACAAGGTCTATTTTCGTTCAAGTAACGGATTCTAGCCAATGGAAAGGATCTTCTTCTGATCAATCCAGAGATCATTTCGATTCCGTTATAAATGAGAATTCAGAATATCACACATTGATCGATCAAACAGAGATTCAGCAACTAAAAGAGAGATCGATTCTTTGGGATCCTTCCTTTCTTCAAACGGAACGAACAGAGATAGAATCAGATCGATTCCCGAAATGCCTTTTTGGATCTTCCTCCATGTCCTGGCTATTCACGGAACCTGAGAAGCGGATGAAGAATCATCTGCTTCCGGAAGAAATCGAAGAATTTCTTGGGAATCCTACAAGATCCATTCGTTCTTTTTTCTCTGACAGATGGTCAGAACTTCATCTGGGTTCGAATCCTACTGAGAGGTCCACTAGAGATCATAAATTGTTGAAGAAAAAACAAGATGTTTCTTTTGTCCCTTCCAGGCGAGCGGAAAAGAAAGAAATGGTTGATATATTCAAGATAATTACGTATTTACAAGATACCGTCTCAATTCATCCTTCGGAACCAGATCCGGGATGTGATATGGTTCCGAAGGATGAACCGGATATGGACAGCTCCAATAAGATTTCATTCTTGAACAAAAATCCATTTTTTGATTTCTTTCATCTATTCCATGACCGGAACAAAGGGGGATACGCGTTACGCCACGATTTTTTTGAATCAGAAGAGAGATTCCCAGAAATGGCGGATCTATTCACTCTATCAATAACCGAGCCGGATCTGGTGTTTCGTAGGGGATTTGCCTTTTCTATTGATTCCTACGGGTTGGATCAAAAAAAATTCTTGAATGAGGTATTCAACTCCAGAGATGAATCGAAAAAGAAATCTTTATTGGTTCTACCTCCTCTTTTTTATGAGGAGAATGAATCTTTTTCTCGAAGGATCAGAAAAAAATTGGTCCGGATCTACTGCGGGAATGAGTTGGAAGATCCCAAACTAAAAACAGCGGTATTTGCTAGCAACAACATAATGGAGGCAGTCAATCAATATAGATTGATCCGAAATCTGATTCAAATCCAATATAGCACCTATGGGTACATAAGAAATGTATCGAATCGATTCTTTTTAATGAATAGATCCGATCGCAACTTCGAATATGGAATTCAAAGGGATCAGATAGGAAATGAGACTCTGAATCATATAACTATAATGAAATATACGATCAACCAACATTTATCGAATTTGAAAAAGAGTCAGAAGAAATGGTTTGATCCTCTTATTTCTCGAACCGAGAGATCCATGAATCAGGATCCTGATGCATATAGATACAAATGGTCCAATGGGAGCAAGAATTTCCAGGAACATTTGGAACATTTCGTTTCTGAACAGAAGAATCCTTTTCAAGTAGTGCAAGTAGTGTTCGATCGATTACGTATTGATCAATATTCGATTGATTGGTCCGAGGCTATCGACAAAGAAGATTTGTATAAGCCACTTCGTTTCTTTTTGTCCAAGTCACTTCTCTTTTTGTCCAAGTCACTTCTCTTTTTCTTTGTGAGTATCGGGAATATCCCCATTCATAGGTCCGAGATCCACATCTATGAATTGAAAGGTCCGAATGATCAACTCTACAATCAGTTGTTAGAATCCATAGGTGTTCAAATCGTTCATTTGAAGAAATTGAAACCCTTCTTATTGGATGATCATGATACTTCCCAAAGACCAAAATTCTTGATCAATGGAGGAACAATATTACCATTTTTGTTCAAAAAGATACCAAAGCGGGTGATTGACTCATTCCATACTAGAAAGAATCGCAGGAAATCCTTTGATAACACGGATTCCTATTTCTCAATGATATCCCACGATCGAGACAATTGGCTGAATCCCGTGAAACCATTTCATAGAAGTTCTTTGCTATCTTCTTTTTATAAAGCAAATCGACTTCGATTCTTGAATGATCCACATCACTTCTGGTTCTATTGTAACAAAAGATTCCCCTTTGATGTGGAAAAGACCCGTATCAATAATTATGATCTTACATATGGAAAATTCCTCAATATCTTGTCCATTCGCAACAAAATCTTTTCTTTGTGCGTGGGTAAAAAAAAAGATCTATTTTTGGAGAGAGAGACTCTTTCACCAATCGAGTCGCAGGTATCTGACATCTTCATACCTAAAGATTTCCCACAAAGTGGTGATGAAGCGTATAACTTGTACAAATCGTACAAATCTTTCCATTTTCCAATTCGATCCGATCCATTCGTTCGTGGAGCTATTTACTCGATCGCAGACATTTCTTCAACACCTCTAACAGAGGAACAAATAGTCAATTTGGAAAAAACTTATTGTCAGCCTCTTTCAGATATGAATCTATCTGACTCAGAAGGGAATAACTTGCATCAGTATCTCAGTTTCAATTCAAACATGGGTTTGATTCACACTCCATGTTCTGAGAAGTATTTACCATTCGGAAAGAGGAAAAAACGGAGTCTTTGTCTAAAGAAATGCGTTGAGAAAGGGCAGATGTATAGAACCTTTCAACGAGAGAGTGTCTCAAAATGGAATCTGTTCCAAACATATATGCCATGGTTCCTTACTTCGACAGGGTGCAAATATCTCAATTTCACCCTTTTAGATACTCTTTCAGACCCATTGTCGATACTGAGTAGTAGTCAAAAATTTGTATCCATTTTTCATGATATGATGCATGGATCAGATATATCACGGCCAATTCCTCAGAAGATTCTTCCACAATGGACTCTGATCAGTGAGATTTCGAGTCAATGTTTACAGAATCTTCTTCTGTCCGACGAAACGATTCATCGAAATAATGAGTCACCCGTTCCATTGATACGGACACATCTGAGATCAACAAATGCTCGGGAGTTCCTCTATTCCATCTTTTTCCTTCTTCTTGTTGCTGGATATCTCGTTCGTATACATCTTCTCTTTGTTTCCCGAGCCTCTAGTGAGTTACAGACAGAGTTAGAAAAGATCAAATCTTTGATGATTCCATCATACATGATGGAATCTCGAAAACTTCTGGATAGGTATCCTACATCTGAAATGAATCCTTTCTGGTTAAAGAATCTCTTTCTAGTTGTTCTGGAACAATTAGGAGATTCTCTGGAAGAAATACGGGGTTCTGCTTCTGGTGGCAACATGCTATTGGGTGGTGGTCCCGCTTATGGGGTCAAATCAATCCGTTCTAAGAAGAAATATTGGAAGATCAATCTCATCGATCTCATACCAAATCCCATCAATCGAATCATTTTTTCGAGAAATACGAGACATCTAAGTCGTACAAGTAAAGAGATCTATTCATTGATAAGAAAAAGAAAAAACGTGAACGGTGATTGGATTGATGAGAAAATAGAATTCTGGGTCGCGAACAGTGATTCGATTGATGATGAAGAAAGAGAATTCTTGGTTCAGTTCTCCACCTTAACGACAGAAAAAAGGATTGATCAAATCCTATTGAGTCTGACTCATAGTGATCATTTAACAAAGAATGACTCTGGTTATCAAATGATTGAACAACCGGGATCAATTTCCTTACGATACTTAGTTGACATTCATCAAAAGGATCTAATGAATTATGAGTTCAATAGATCCTGTTTAGCAGAAAGACGGATATTCCTTGCTCATTATCAGACAATCACTTATTCACAAACCTCGTGTGGGGCTGATAGTTTTCATTCCCCTTCCCCATCTCCTCATGGAAAACCCTTTTCGCTCCGCTTAGCCCTATCCCCTTCTAGAGGTATTTTAGTGATAGGTTCTATAGGAACTGGACGATCCTGTTTGGTCAAATACCTAGCGACAAACTCCTATGTTCCTTTCATTACGGTATTTCCGAACAAGTTCCTGGATGACAAGCCTAAAGGTTATCTTCTTGATGATATCGATATTGATGATAGTGACGATATTGATGATAGTGATGATGACCTTGATATTGATACGGAGCTGCTAACTATGACGAATGTGCTAACTATGTATATGACGCCGAAAATAGACCGATTTGATATAACCCTTCAATTCGAATTAGCAAAAGCAATGTCTCCTTGCATAATATGGATTCCAAACATTCATGATCTGCATGTGAATGAGTCGAATTACTTATCCCTCGGTCTATTAGAGAACTATCTCTCCAGGGATTGTGAAAGATGTTCCACTGGAAAGATTCTTGTTATTGCTTCGACTCATATTCCCCAAAAAGTGGATCCCGCTCTAATAGCTCCGAATAAATTCAATACATGCATTAAGATACGAAGGCTTCTTCTTCCACAACAACGAAAGCACTTTTTCATTCTTTCATATACTAGGGGATTTCACTTGGAAAAGAAGATGTTCCATACTAACGGATTCGGGTCCATAACCATGGGTTCCAATGCGCGAGATCTTGTAGCACTTATCAATGAGGCCCTATCAATTAGTATTACACAGAAGAAATCCATTATAGAAACTAATACAATTAGATCAGCTCTTCATAGAAAAACTTGGGATTTTCGATCCCAGATAAGATCGGTTCAGGATCATGGGATCCTTTTCTATCAGATAGGAAAGGCTGTTACACAAAATGTACTTCTAAGTAATTGCCCCATAGATCCTATATCTATCTATATGAAGAAGAAATCATGTAAGGTAGGGGATTCTTATTTGTACAAATGGTACTTCGAACTTGGAACGAGCATGAAGAAATTCACGATACTTCTTTATCTTTTGAGTTGTTCTGCCGGATCGGTCGCTCAAGATCTTTGGTCTTCATCCAGACACGATGAAAAAAATTGGATCACTTCTTATGGATTCGTTGAGAATGATTCTGATCTAGTTCATGGCCTATTACTATTCTTACTATTAGAAGTAGAAGGCGCTCTGGCTCTGGCGGGATCCTCACGGACAGAAAAATCTTGCAGTCAGTTTGATAATAATCGAGTGACATTACTTCTTCGGTCCGAACCAAGGAATCAGTTAGATATGATGCAAAATGGATCTTGTTCTATCGTTGATCAGGGATTTCTATATGAAAAATACGAATCGGAGTTTGAAGAAGGGGAAGGGGCCCTCGATCCGCAACAGATAGAGGAGGATTTATTCAATCACATAGTTTGGGCTCCTAGAATATGGCGCCTTTGTGGCAATCTATTTGATTGTATCAAAAGGCCCACTGAATTGGGATTTCCCTATTGGACTGGGTCATTTCGGGGCAAATGGATCATTTATCATAAAGAGGATGAGCTTCAAGAGAATGATTCGGAGTTCTTGCAGAGTGGAACCATGCAGTACCAGACACGAGATAGATCTTCCAAAGAACAAGGCTTTTTTCGACCAAGCCAATTCATTTGGGACCCTGCGGATCCATTCTTTTCCCTATTCAAAGATCAGCCCTCTGTCTCTGTGTTTTCACGTCGAGAATTCTTTGCAGATGAAGAGATGTCAAAGGGGCTTATTGCTTCCCAAACAAATCCTCCTACATCTATATATAAACGCTGGTTCATCAAGAATACGCAAGAAAAGCACTTCGAATTGTTGATTCATCGCCAGAGATGGTTTAGAACCAATAGTTCATTATCTAATGGATCTTTCCGTTCTAATACCCTATCCGAGAGTTATCAGTATTTATCAAATCTGTTCCTATCTAACGGAACGCTATTGGATCAAATGACAAAGACATTGTTGAGAAAGAGATGGATTTTCCCGGATGAAATGAAACATTTGATTCATGTAACAGGAGAAAGATTCCCCATCCCTTAGCCGTAAAGATATGTGCCCATGAAAAGGGGATTCAGTGGAACAGAATTGGCCGGATGGTAGAGTCGTGGAAACACTTGTTTCTTCCATCTTTTTGGCCTTAGCTCCATGGAAGAATTGAAATCTTAGATCACTATGTGTGGATGATATGAACTGCCTAAACAAGAATTCTTGAACTGCGAAAGAGCCTATTACTCGCTACATCAAACAATTTCTACTAATGAAACCATGTAAATACATCGGAAAATACGCATGTCCGCTGAAATGGTTGTTGCTATCTGCTCCAATAATGAATCATTGGTTTCATTGAATAACTAAAGAAGATAGATAGACCTTTCTCTTCGTCTCAGGTCGATGGATCTCCTCAATTGGAAGATCTCCCATATGGATAATACACATTCCAGTTGACCGAGCCTAATTCTAATTGCTTTGTTCCGAAGCAAAGATATCCACGGGGGCGGGTTCGTCCTATTCATATATTCACGACCAAGAGGTACAATCCTCTTTCGGATAGGCCCTGAAAGGAGAAGGAAGGCTGGAATGCCAACAGACGTCTGTCTATTCTCTAATTAACCCGACCCGATAGTACCCATTTTGAGAACGTCCAG